ATCCACCTAGTTTATTGATTTTTTCAAAAATGATAGAACGTAAAATTTCTTTGTACACGACAGAAAAATTTATCCATGAAGACCTATATAATTATTGGGTTTCTACCAATGAGCAAAAAAAGTACAACTTGAGTAATGAATTAATAAGTAGAATAAAAATTCTAGAAAAAGAAAAAGTATCTCTTACTCTAGATATACTAGAAAAAAGGACCAGATTATGCAATGATGAGAATAAACAAGAATACTTGCCAAAAGCATATGATCCTCTTTTGAATGGCGCATATCGTGGAAAAATAAACAAATTCTATTCACATACAACCATGAATCATTTAATTACTTCGAAAGAAAATTCCACGAAAATAGTTTGGATAAATAAGCTTCATGGGCTATTTTCTATTTCTAATAATTACCAAGAATTTGAACATGAAAAAAATCCACTTAATGAAAAATCACCATGGAATTATATTATTAATTCGTTAATGTCAATTGATCAATTATCTTTTGAGTACATACCCAATTCTCATTTGAAAAAATCTTCTTTATTGGAAGAAGAAATAAAAAGAAATTCAGAAAATAAAGCAAAATCTTTGAAATCTGTATTCGATATAATTACAACCAATGGAGAAGAAATCATTGAAGAAGGAGAAGAAATCCTTAAAGAAAAAATCATTCAAAAAATTCCTCAACGGTTATACAAACTAACTGAAGAGTTAGAAGCACTAGCACAGGATGAAGATGAAGAAGATGAACATGAGCAACTAATGAAACAAGATCAGGAAATTCGTACAAGAAAAGCCAGACGAGTGGTGATTTATACTGACTACAGCGTGAATCCCGAGACTAACGATGATGAAATAAACGAGTTGGCTTTGATACGTTACTCACAACAACCTGATTTTCGTCGAGGTCTAATCAAAGGATCCTTACGCGCTCAAAGACGTAAAACAGTTATTTGGAACACATTCCAAGCATATGTAAATTCTCCGCTTTTTTTTGATCGAGTAGAAAACATATTTTTTTTTTCTCTTTTAAACAAGATCGATCAAAATATTAAGTCTATTTTTAGGAATTTTGCGAAGAAAAAACCAAAAACGGAATTAAAAATTGACGATTTTGAGAAAGAAAAGATGAAGAAAACTCTGAAGGCTCTCGATGAAAACGAGAAGAAGAGAGAAGAAGAAAATGAACGAATGGCAATAGCAGAAATTTGGGATAGCGTTATATTTGCTCAAGCAATAAGAAGTTTGATACTCCTGATCCACGCTTTTCTTAGAAAAAACATTATATTGCCTTCATTGATAATAGCTAAAAATGTTGGACGTATGTTATTATTCCAATACCCCGAGTGGTATGAGGATTTTAAGGACTGGAAGAGTGAAATGCATGTTAAATGTACGTATAATGGTATTCCACTATCAGAAACAGAATTTCCTCAAGATTGGTTAACAGATGGTCTTCAGGTAAAAATTCTATTTCCTTTCCGTTTAAAACCTTGGCGAAGATCTAAACTACGATCTCATCATGGAGATCCAATGAAAAAAAAAGTAAAACAAGAAAATTCTAGTTTTTTAACAGTTTGGGGAACGGAAACAGAACTTCCTTTTGGTCCTGCCCGAACCCTACCTTCTTTTTTTGAACCCATATATAAAGAACTAAAAAAAAATATTCGAAAAGTGAAAAAGAATTATTTTCTACCTCTAAAAGTAAAAGTTTCAAAACCATGGGTTATCAAAATTTTTCCAGTTCTAAAACGAATAATGAATAAACTTGAAAAAGTAAACCCAATTTATTTATTTGAATTCAAGAAGGTGAAAGTATATGAACCAAATGAAAATGCAAAAGATTCAAAAGATAATAATAAGATTATTCCTGAATCGACCATGCAAATTCAATCTATGAATTGGACAAATTTTTTATTCATAGAAAATGAAATGAAAGATCTTGCTGATAAGACAATCATAATCAGGAATCAAATAGAAGAAATCGCAAAAGAAAAGAAAAAAAAAGTTCCAGCCTATGATGATAAAAGACCAGAATTAAAGAAAGATATTTGGCGGATATTCAAAAGAATAAATACTCGATTAATATGCAAATCACATTATTTTATGAAATCTTTCATTGAAAAAATATACATGGATATCCTGCTATGTATGGTTAGCATTTCGAAGGTCAATGCACAACTTTCAACAAAAAAAATGATCAATGAATCCATTTACAACGATGAAAGAAATCAAGAAGGAATTGATGAAACAGATCAACATACAATGAACTTTATTTCGACTATAGAAAAAGAAAAGGACTTTTCAAATCCTAGTAATAATTCAAATACTTATTACGATTTATCTTCCTTGTCCCAAGCATATGTATTTTACAAAATATCACAAACCCAATTACTTAACAACCATCACTTTAGATCTGTACTTCAATATCGCGGTACCCATCCTTTTATTAAGGACAAGATAAAGTATTATTCTATAACCCGAGGAATATTTAACTCCAAATCAAGGTATAAGTATAAGAAAATAAAGAAGCCTGGAATGAATGAATGGAAAAACTGGTTAAAGGGTAATTATGCATACAATTTATCTCAGAGCAAATGGTCTCGATTAGTATTAGTAGCGAAAAAATGGCGAAAAAAAATCAATCAAAATTGTACGATTCACAATAAAGAATCAATGAAATTTTCTTCATATAAAAAAGAAAAAGACCGATCAATTCATTACAAAAAAGAAAATCTCTATACAGTGTATTTATGGCCGAATCAAAAAGAAAAATTAAAAAATAGAAAATTATTAAATATTAAATTATAATAAATTATAAAAGAATAAAAAAATGAATAAAAATATTGATGCATAAAATAAATACAAAAATAGATAAGAAGAAATTCGTCCACCTCCCATAGATTTGACTCCTTCCCCTATAAATAAACTTGCAACAACAACCCCATTGATAATTCCATCAATTATATTTCTATCAAAAAACTGAGTTAGTTTGGTTAATCCCCTTATACCCAAGGTAAAAACTCTAGTATAAAAAATATCTATATAACCACAATTGTAGGACCAATTGTATATTCTATTTTTTATTTTGTCCAAGAAAATTCTTTTAGGACCTCCTTTTATAAATGAATTAATGAATTCCAAATTCTGGAACAATGAATAAACAGATCCATATAAAACATATGCTATTAATAGTCCAAAAATAGCTATACTTACCGAAAAAATTGCATTTGTAAAAAATTCATACCAATCCACGGAATAACTCGCATTGGGATGTAAAAGATTTGTCGATGGAGTTAACCATTTTGATAATATATCAAAATATATTATTCCATAATCAAAATGAATTCCTATTGTTCCAACAAACAAAGTAAATAGTACCAAAACAAACAGAGGAAATAGCATAGTATTGTCCGATTCGTGAGGATACATAGAAGTATAAGTGTACTTTTTTTCGAAAGAATATGGTCTTCTTTTTTTTAGATTACTAGATATTTTATATCTATCCTTTGAAAAAAAGAAGACCATATTTTCTATTTTTGATAAAAGAAAATTTCTATCAACTTTTTTTGGAACTTCTTTTCCCCATAGAGATATTGAATGGAACGAGCTATTATTGGTGCTACTGTAATTTTTACAATTTATGCGCAAATGCCCATCAAAAGTAAGTAAATACACGCGAAACATATAAAATGCAGTTAATCCTGCTGTGAAACAAGCTATTATTGCAAAAATTGGTGAATACAACCAACTCTCATTAAGAATTTCATCTTTGGACCAAAAACAAGCAAGAGGTGGAATACCACAAATAGAAAGTGTCCCTAATAAAAAAGTAGTTCTTGTAATTGGAACATATCTTTTTAAACCGCCCATAAGAATTATATTCTGACTTTTATCTGGTGAATATCCAACAACAGGTTCCATTGAATGGATAATGGCTCCGGATCCCAAAAATAATAAAGCTTTAGAATAGGCGTGAGTAAGCAAATGGAATAAAGCAGCTCGATAAGAACCTAGACCTAGAGCTAACATAATATAACCCAATTGAGACATTGTAGAATAGGCTAAACTTCTTTTTATATCTGTTTGAGCAAGAGCCAAGGTAGCTCCTAATAGTACTGTTATTACACCTATTAAAGAAATAATATTCATTATGTAAGGTATAGATATGAAAAGAGGAAGAAGTCGAGCTACAAGAAAAATTCCCGCTGCTACCATGGTAGCAGCGTGTATAAGAGCCGAGATAGGAGTAGGTCCTTCCATTGCATCGGGTAACCATACATGAAGGGGGAATTGCGCGGATTTAGCAACTGCACCGAGGAATAATAAAAAAGCACACAAAGTAGCAAATGAAGAACTGACCCCATTATTGTGTATCAAGTTGTTAGTTATTTCGAACAAATCCCGAAATTCAAAACTACCAGTTATCCAATAAAAACCTAAGATTCCTAATAATAAACCAAAATCCCCTACACGATTAGTTACAAAAGCTTTTTGACAAGCACTTGCTGCAGTCGGTCGTGTGAACCAAAATCCTATTAATAAATAAGAACACATTCCCACTAGTTCCCAAAAAACATAAATTTTTATCAAATTTGAACTGGTAACTAATCCCAACATAGAAGCATTGAAAAAACTCATATAAGCAAAAAATCTTAAATATCCTTGATCATGGGACATATAATTGTCACTATAAATAAGAACCATGATTCCAACAGTAGTAATTAGTATTGACATAATCGAACTAAGTGGATCGATTAAATATCCGAACTCTAAGGAAAAATCATTATTGATGGTCCAAGACCATAGATATTGATATATGTAACTTCCATTTATTTCTTGAATAGATAAATTAGCTGAAAATACCATAGCTATACTTAAGAAAAAAATACTAGGAAAAGCCCATATACGACGAATATTTTTTGTTGCTGTCGGAATAAGTAGAAGCCCGAATCCTATTGACATAGTAACTGGAAGTGGAAGAAAAGTTATTATCCATGCATATTGATATGTATGTTCCATAATAAAAAATTAAATTTTTAATCATTCTACTAAAACTGGAATAATACAATATTCCATCCTGGTAATTTATAGGTATATTATATAATATAGTATATTAAGGATATAGTATATTATAGGTATATTATATAATATAGTATATTAAGGATATAGTATATTAAGGAAAAATGGTTATACCAAAAGGAATAATTAATTCGAATATAGATAGTACGATCCGTACTTAAAATTTAAATTAAAAAATAAATAAGGTTATTGTTATCAGGTAATCAAATATCTTAGTTAACAGATTAACTACTAATTCGAATTGTAATTTCAATTATGGGTATGGCACTCTTACCTTAATCAATTAATAAAAATAAAAAACAATTTCCTTCCTTTCTTGTACTTGTATTTTTTTTCTTAGCTATACTATATATATATGTCATAGGCATAGGGTATGTATACATATGCTCATATATATGATATATATATAATATATATGATTAAATTATTTATATTTTAAATATATTAATGTGTATGTTTCAATTTTTTAATTTAAATTTTATTATATGTTTATGTTTTCATAGGTTTTTTTTTTAATGTGTTTGAAAAATTAAATGTTTTTTTACTATTTTACTACGGAATAAATATAAATATGGATAATGGAATAAATATAAATATGGATAATGGAATAAATATAAATATGGATAATGGAATAAATATAAATATGGATAATGGCTAAAAGGAACAATTCATTTTGAACAATACATGTCTTTCACATACAATGATAAAAAAAAGTAACCCTTTTTTTGAATGGCAGTCCCCAAAAAACGTACTTCTATGTCAAAAAAACGTATTCGTAAAAATATTTGGAAGAAAAAAGGAAATTTAGCTGCAGTAAAGGCTTTTTCTTTAGCGAAATCGGTTTCTACCGGACGTTCAAAAAGTTTTTTTGTACAACAAACAAATAATAAAGTCGTGGAATAATCGGAATTGACATACCCCGAAAAACGTCAAGTATTTTAAAATAAATGATTAACATTAATTAGTGTATTGAACTCCTCAATATCAAACAGGATCAGTTGGAACTAGTTGCTGTGGTATATAAATATCGTATGTGGATGTGATATGTAGAATAAGGGTATGTATATTGGGTTTGGGGTTTTTTTGTATCTACTTTTCACAATAGAAAAAAAAATTTCTATTGTGAAAAGTAGAGTATGATTGTGATAGAAATGCAAATTTTGTTGTTTTATTTGTTATATGGTTAACTAAAAACCTAATTAATTTGGTAAATCTTACCATTATTATATATATAATGAAATATAATAATCATAATGAAATATAATAATTAAAGATATTAATACTTTACTTTGATAATAATAAAATAGTATCTAAATCATTAGACAATGATAAATTCTTATGATTTAGTAATCAAATTGTTATACATAGAAAATTCTAGTTATTTCATTTTCTTCATTAAATAATACATTTTTTTTTTCGTTTTGTTTGAATCCATAAAATAACATTGGATAAATAAAAACGAATCAAAAAAAGAAAAGTAACAATTCCCGGTTCTATAGCTCAGTCTAAAACTATGGAGTTTTAACTGATTTTTTGAAAACTTAGTTTTTAGTATACCAAAGTTCATTATTAAAACCGAACTTACAACAATACGATACTAACTAAAGATTATTTTATTGTTTATTTAATAAAGATTCAAATTATCATATAAATTTCAATGAATAAAGATTCATCGATTCTAATGTTTTGTTTTATAAACTATATTGAATCCTTGAATCTCGACGATTCAACATAAATTGACTATTATTATTTCAAGTAAGCCGCCATGGTGAAATTGGTAGACACGCTGCTCTTAGGAAGCAGTGCTAGAGCATCTCGGTTCGAGTCCGAGTGGCGGCATCCTATCCTATCAAAAAAAATCTTCTAAAATAGACACAATGGATCCTATACAATGGCTCCTATAATGTATTCAATTCTCGATTTCAATTCTCTTATGGGACTCCTTTTTATGATATTTACAATTTTAGAACATATATTGACTCATATCTCTTTTTCGATAATTTCAATTGTTATTACGATTTATTTGATGACCTTTTTTGTCCACGAAAGCGTAGGATTGCCTGATTCATCAGAAAAAGGAATGATAGCTACTTTTTTCTCTATAACGGGATTATTGGTTTCTCGTTGGATTTCTTCGGGACATTTTCCCTTAAGTAATTTATACGAGTCATTAATTTTCCTTTCGTGTAGTTTATCCATTATTCATATCATTTACAAGATGGGGAATCATAAAAATGATTTAAACACAATAACTGCATCAAGTACCATTTTCACACAAGGCTTTGCCACGTCGGGTCTTTTAACTGAAATGCACCAATCCGTAATATTAGTACCTGCTCTACAATCTCAGTGGTTAATGATGCACGTAAGTATGATGTTATTAAGCTATGCTGCTCTTTTATGTGGATCATTATTCTCAGTGGCTCTTCTAGTCATTACATTTCGAAAAAACATCAATATTTTTTGTAATGGTAAAGTAAAAAATTTCTTAATTAAGAAATTTATCTTTGGTAAGATTAACTATTGGAATGAAAAAAGAAGTGTTTTTATAAACACCTCTTTTCTTTCATTTCGAAATTATTATAAATATCAATTAACTCAACGTTTGGATTATTTGAGTTATCGTGTCATTAGTTTAGGGTTTATCTTTTTAACCATAGGAATTCTTTGTGGAGCAGTATGGGCTAATGAAGCATGGGGATCGTATTGGAGTTGGGACCCCAAGGAAACTTGGGCATTTATTACTTGGATCATATTCGCAATTTATTTACATATTAGAACTAGTACAAATCAAAGTTTGCAGGGTACAAATTCAGCACTTGTGGCTTCTATGGGATTCCTTATAATTTGGATATGCTATTTTGGAATCAATCTATTAGGGATAGGTCTACATAGTTATGGTTCATTCACATTAACATCTAAAATACTAAATAATTGAATAAACTACATAAAATAACGAGTACATATAAGAACAAAACATCATCCCATACCTATATTTATATATAAATATATAGTGAAAGTTCTTTCTTTGTGCAAGTTTTTTTAGAACCCCTTGAACCAGGAATGGTTCAAAGGGTTCTAAAAAAACTCGAAATGTATCTGATTAAAATTGAGATTTTTAATTCATTTAATTCTTTTGCATTGTTCGGCGTTTAAAAGCGGAAAATAAAAAGACAAAAAAAATTCGATTTCCGTATTTTTAATGAAAGACTATCGATAAAAATAATTAGATAGTATAGCTTGTACCCTATCAACTGATAACGAGAGAATGAAATCGGGATAAATACCAGTCCCTAGTATGGGTAAAAAGATACAGATTGAAACAAATAGTTCTCGTGGTCCAGAATCCAAAAAATTATAATTTGTAACATGAAATAACTTGTATCCATAGAACATCTGACGTAACATAGATAATAAATAAATAGGAGTTAATATCATTCCTATTGCCATTACAAAAGTAATTAGTATTTTTGACATTAAAAGAAATCTTTTACTAGTAATTATTCCAAAAAAAACTAATGATTCTGCAACAAAACCACTCATTCCCGGCAATGCAAGAGAAGCCATTGAAAAACTACTGAACATGGTAAAAAGTTTTGGCATTGGGATCGATACCCCCCCCATTTCGTCGAGATAAACAAGACCCATTCTATCACAAGTCGTTCCCGTCAAGAAAAAAAGTGCAGCACCAATAAATCCATGAGAGAGTATTTGTAAAATAGCACCATTGAGCCCGATTCCGGTTATGGAACCAATTCCTATAATTGTAAAACCCATGTGAGATACAGAAGAATAGGCTATTCTCTTTTTCAAATTCCGTTGACCGAGAGAGGTCGAAGCTGCATAGATTATTTGAATAGTTCCTATTATTACCAACCAGGGAGAAAATATGGAATGAGCGTGGGATAATAATTCCATATTGATTCGAATAAGTCCATATGCTCCCATTTTTAATAAGATTCCAGCTAGAAGCATACATGTACTGTAATGTGCTTCTCCATGGGTATCGGGTAACCAAGTATGTAGAGGTATAATCGGCAATTTGACGGCATAAGCAATAAGGAATCCAAAATATAATATTATTTCCAATGCCACAGGATATGATTGATTAGCTAATTTTCCAAAATCTAATGTAGGTTCATTAGAACCATATAAACCCATACCCAGAACCCCTATTAAAAGAAAAATGGAGCCCCCCGCCGTGTACAAAATAAACTTTGTCGCCGAGTAGAGACGGTTTTTTCCTCCCCACATGGATAAAAGTAAATAAACAGGAATTAATTCTAACTCCCACATCATGAAAAAAAGTAAAAGGTCTCGAGAAGAAAATGGTCCTATTTGACCACTGTACATTGCTAGCATGAGAAAATAGAACAATTGTGAATTTTTAGTAACTGGCCAAGCTGCTAAAGTAGCTAAACTGGTGATAAATCCTGTCAGTAAAATGGGTCCTATGGAAAGTCCATCGATTCCCAGTCTCCAGTGAAAATCAAAAATATCTATCCATTTAAAATCTTCTTCCAATTGGATTAATGGATCGTCCAATTGGAAATGATGACAGAAAACGTGGGTCATTAAAAGGAGTTCTAACAAGCAAATACCTATAGCATACCACCTGAACATCTTATTTCCTCTATAAGGAAGAAAAAAAATGCAAGAGCCGACGAATATCGGCAAAACAACAAGTATTGTTAGCCAAGGAAAATTATTCGTGATAAAGACAAGATACGTTTTTGACCACAAAAGCCCGTACTTAATAAAATATATTATTCTATTCTGAATACGAGCTTTTGTCGGTAAAGAGGAATCAAATAATTAAAGTGTATTTTTTTGTAACGTATCAATAAGATAGTCCCATGCTGCGAGTTGTTTCATGCCATAAATAGACACGGACACTCAAAAAATCCGTTGGACAAGCGGATTCACATCTCTTACAACCTACACAATCCTCGGTTCTTGGTGCGGAAGCAATTTGCTTAGCTTTACATCCGTCCCACGGTATCATTTCCAACACATCCGTAGGGCAAGCTCGTACACATTGAGTACACCCTATACATGTATCATAAATTTTTACTGAATGTGACATTGAATCTATAACAGCCCGGGTTTGAACATCAAAAATTTTCAATCTGGTATAGAATGTAGTAGTTATATTGTAGACACCAGACGAAGCAGTGGTTTACTAAAATTGGAAGAATCAATATTTTTCTAAATCTGCTTATAAGAAAAAGCCAAGAGACTTTAATTTTCGTTTCAAAAATTATAATCATACGAGTCGGGTGTGTGAATGAAAATGGTCCAACAAAATAAATTGATATTCAAATCAATATATAAATATCTAAAATTAAATCTAAATAAAATTAAATTATTTAGATTTAATTTTATTTAGATTATTATAAATTAGTTTAGTATTAATTATACTTTACTAATCTAGTAAAATAGTCAAATTGAAATTCAATAGTCAATTTGATATTGAATCAAATTTAATATATATATCATATATATATATAATTCATATATTATAGTTTCTTAGTTATTATATATACTATATATTTTACATGTTATATATACACGTTATATATATATATATAATATATTAATCTTCTATTTTTTATTTTTATTTAATTTTATTTATATTATATATATATAATTTATATTATATATATATTATATTATATATATTATATTATTTATATTATTATTTATATTTTATTTCTATATTAATTAGATGAATAATCTATAGATATAGAAATAAAATAACTAATTTTTTAGTATATGATCATGATAATTTTAATTAATTATTCAACAAATTCGATTGGTTGATACGCGTTGATTTTCTGTTTCGATGAATCGACGAAACAATAGCAAGTCCAATAGCAGCTTCTGCAGCTGCAACGGCTATAATAAATATTGAGAAAATGTTCCCTTTTAATTGTCGACTATCAAATATATCAGAAAATGTTACGAGATTAATATTAACCGAATTTAGTATAAGCTCAAGACACATAAGTGCTCTAACCATGTTTCGACTTGTGATCAATCCATAGAGACCAATAGCAAATAAATAGACACTCAAAAAAAGTACATGCTCGAACATCATTGACTAACTCCTTATCAATCTCGATTCATTTCAATATCAACAATTCAAGGGATTCAATTAACTAGAAGTTATAATTACAAAACAAAAGAAAGTAAACAAATTTAACTAAAATTATTAAACCTTTTGATTTTATTATATATTTAATTTCATATTTAAAATTTTTATAACTCTAATTTTTTTTTATTCTAACTATATTTATTATTGGCGAGCCATAGTAATTACACCTATCAAGGAAACTAAAAGAATTATTGAAATTAGTTCAAAGGGAAGATAAAAATCTGTCGATAAATGAATCCCAATTTGTTGAACAGTACTTATTAGGTCCTGTTCTATAATCTGGTTTGATCTTGTAGTCCAAATAATTCCATACCATGATGTATCTGATATAATAGTAATCAGTGAAAAAAAAATACTTATACAAACCAGTGAAGTGACTCCATCTCCAACGGTACAAAAATATGAATCATTAGAATATTCGGAACCATTCATGAACATTACCGCAAATATAATTAAAACATTTATGGCTCCCACATAAATAAGAAGCTGTGCAGCAGCCACAAAAAAGGAGTTCGATGAAATATAGAATAAAGATATACAAACAAGAACCAACCCCAACGAAAAAGCAGAATAAATAGGATTGGTAAGTAATACAACTCCCATACCCCCTAATAGAAGAACTGACCCCAGAAATGCTACAAGAATATCATGTGTTGGTCCTGGTAAATCCATTATGTATAAAATGTCCACAAAAAAATAAGTCAAATCATGACTTTAATAAATAGTCAAGGAAAAAGGTTTATCCAATTTATGATACCTTCCTAATTGAATTAAATCTTAATATGGATATAACTATATAGAACATATATAATTAGTTATCTATTATATATATATATAATAGATAACTAATTATTGGACTAATTACACTTACTTTTTTATCCAAAAGAAAAAACTTTAGAATTGTATATTTTGAAATTCTCGCGATAAATAAAATTTATTATTATAATTAGTTTAAATAAAAGAATAATTCTCAAAAATAAATAAATAGTATTATATTTGTAGTTATTGACAAAAAAAGCTTTGATCCTTTATATCAAAAAAATTTTAGTAATTGGTAATCGTTCTTGAATCAAGGGATTTATCTTTATTGATTTTTATTTGAGTTGAATTCATAACTATTTGAATTGTATAATCTCCAATTACTGATATTGGTAACCGACCCAATGCAATTTGATTATAGTTCAATTCGTGACGATCATAAGTAGAAAGTTCATATTCTTCAGTCATTGATAAACAGTTTGTTGGACAATACTCGACACAGTTACCACAAAATATACAGACCCCAAAATCAATACTATAATTAAGTAATTGTTTCTTTTTCATATCTCTTTCCAATCTCCAATCAACAACAGGTAGATCTATTGGGCATACACGAACACATACTTCGCAAGCAATACATTTATCAAATTCAAAGTGAATTCGACCGCGAAAACGTTCTGACGTAATTGATTTTTCATAAGGATATTGAATAGTTACAGGTAAACGATTTGTGTGAGATAAGGTAATTATGAAACTTTGACCAATGTACCTTGTAGCCCGTATTGTTTGTTGACCATAATTCATGAACCCAGTCACCATTGGAAACATATTGTAGATATCCATGAATAAATTGATGTTTCTTTCTCTTGTTTGAAAGGGGTTATGAATCTAGAATATTCTTATCGTATTCTATTATTTAATTTATAGTGAAACAAGTTGAGAAGAAGTTGTCAATAATAGATTACCCAAAGAAATAGGTAAAAGAAATTTCCATCCAAGATTTAATAGCTGGTCCATTCTCATCCTGGGTAAAGTCCATCTTGTTGTGATAGAAATGAATATAAACAAATAAGCTTTAGCTAATGTAACAAGGATACCAATTGTCATTCCAAAGACTCCAGCTATTTTTTTTATTCCGAAAAGTTCAGGAACAGATATATATGGAATAGATAACTTCCACCCACCTAAGTAAAGAATCGTTACAAATAATGAAGAAACTAATAGATTTAGGTACGAAGCAAGATAAAATAAACCAAATCTGATACCTGAATATTCCGTTTGATAACCTGCTACTAATTCTTCTTCCGCTTCTGGTAAATCAAAGGGCAATCTCTCACATTCAGCTAGAGAAGAAATTATGAAAACCATAAATCCTATGGGCTGACGCCACAGATTCCACCCCCCAAAACCATATTTGGACTGTATTTCAACTATATCAACTGTACTTGAACTATTAGATAATTATAGTCGATAAAAACAGCACTGTTCCCATCGCTATTTCAAAACCGTACATGAGACCTCAGCCTCATACGGCTCCTCTATGGCCACAAATAAATGTAAGGACTGGTTCGGTCTTATCACTTCCTTTTGTTTTAGGGTAGAAAAAAAAGATCTGTCGGAGAGTCCCAAATTAAACCAATGAAATTCCGTTCGCAAAAATAAGAAAAAAAAAAGGCTTCGGAATTTATCTCATCCCTTATAATCAAAGTATATTTTTCTTTGTTTTGTTCGGTAATAATTTAAACTATTTAATCAAATATTCGTTATATGAATAAAAAAAAAATTAATAAAATAATTAGAGGAATTTTTCATAAATTAAATAATGATAAGAATTTCATCTATTTGGATGTATATGCATAGGAAAAAGAATAAATAAAGATTTTTTTATTCATTCGAATATTATATTCCATTTCTTTTATTTCTGTTCTTCTATTTCAGAGGCGGGTACTTTGAAAAAAATAAATAAAGGATTAATTCGTTCTGAATAGTTATTTTTTTTAATCAGTGAATAGGAGTATTACTCTAGATCGGAATCATAGGAAAGTACTGCTTGATCATTTCTACCAATTTAAAGCCTCTATTATGATTCATTTTATGCAGAAATATCTTTTTTTTTGATACCTTACCTTATATTATCTCCATTACTAATCTTTTGTGTACTTTTGTGTTCCTAATTGTCCACTGATTTTTGATTGATCTACGGCATGTTAATAAATACAAGACAGTAATGAAAACTCCATACAGTCGATCTTTTATACCCGCTTCAAGATATGATGACGAATCTCAATCTTGGGATAACCATTTTACACGGCTTATGTTTACTTCAATTTTATTCTTGTACATATGAAGTGAGATTTTATCTTCTTACTGCAAATTTCTAAGTTGTTTTGTTTCACTCATATAACTATTTGGTTTAACTCATTGACCTGAATCATGAATAAAAAAAAAATATCCATTCAATTCATTCAACTTTTTTCCTAGAAGTAAAGGAAAGAAGTATAAATTTTATATTCAACGAATCACACGTAGAGATATTGATAATACACATAGAGTTAATGGTATTTCATAACTAATGGATTGAGCAGCAGCTCGCAAACCACCTGAAAAAGAATATTTATTATTCGATCCATACCCTGACATAAGAAGCCCAATAGGAGCAATACTTGAAATGGCGATCCATAAAGAAACACCTATACTGAGATCGGCTAAAACAAGGCGATACCCAAAAGGGATTACTAAATAACTTACTAGAATCGATATGACTACTATAGATGGTCCAATACTAAACAAACGAAGATCTCCTCTAGACGGGAGAAGATCTTCTTTTAAAAGTAGTTTAGTTCCATCTGCCAAAGCTTGAAGAATTCCCAAGGGTCCAGCATATTGAGGCCCAATACGTTGTTGTAGCGCTGCAGATATTTCTCTTTCCAACCACACAATTACTAGTACCCCTATTGTAATTCCCAATATAAGGATTGAAATGGGTACAAAAGTCCATATGAGCCCATGGACCTCTTTTAAGGATTCCGATGTAGAAAAAGAATTGATAGTTTGTACTTCTGTCGTATCAATTATCATTTCAACGATCAACTTCTCCCATAATGATATCTATACTACCTAGTATCGTCATGATATCAGCCAATTTCATTCTTTTAACTAGTTGAGGAAGAATTTGCAAATTTACGAAGCCGGGTGGACGAATTTTCCATCTCCAAGGGAAAATACTATTGTCTCCTATCAAATAAATTCCTAATTCCCCCTTTGGGGCTTCCACTCTTACGTAAAGTTCTTGTTTCGACAATTCAAAATTGGGTGAAGGTTTTTTACTAATAAATCTATATTCAAAATCATTCCATTCGGAATTTTTTGCTCTACCAAAGCGCCGGACTTCTAAATTTTCATAGGGTCCGCCAGGAATTCCTTCTAGGGCCTGTTGAATTATTTTTATGGATTCCCTCATTTCACCCATTCGTACTAAATAACGAGCTAATGAATCTCCTTCTTTTTGCCATTGGACTTCCCAATCGAATTCATTGTAACACTCATAATTATCAATTTTACGAAGATCCCATTGTATTCCAGAAGCTCGTAACATTGGTCCTGATAAACCCCAGTTTATCGCTTCCTCCCCACCAATAATGCCCACTCCTTCGACTCGCTCCAAAAAAATAGGATTTTGCGTAATAAGTTTTTGATATTCAAGAATCCCTGTTAAAAAATAATCACAAAAATCTAAACATTTATCTATCCAGCCGTAAGGTAGATCGGCTGCTACGCCTCCGATGCGGAAATAATTATGCATCATTCGCATACCTGTGGCAGCTTCGAATAAATCATATATCAATTCCCTCTCTCTAAAAATATAAAAAAAGGGAGTCTGTGCACCGATATCCGCCATAAAAGGTCCAAGCCATAACAAATGAGAAGCTATACGACTCAGCTCCAGCATAATTACTCTGATATAGCTAGCCCTTTTAGGTACTTGAACATTTTCCAGTTGTTCTGGTGCATTTACCGTTATTGCCTCTGTGAACATAGTAGCTAAATAATCCCAACGTGTTACATAAGGCAAATATTGTATGATTGTTCGGTTTTCCGCTATTTTTTCCATACCCCTGTGTAAATAACCCAATATAGGTTCACAGTCAATAACATCTTCACCATCGAGAGTAACAATTAGTCGAAGAACACCATGCATTGATGGGTGGTGAGGACCCATATTAACGATCATGAAATCTTTTTTTTTAGCCGGTACAGTCATACCTTTTCTTCCTTAATTCATTATTTCACGAATTCCTCAAAAAGTAGATTCGTCCAAATGTAAAATCTAATAATTACTAATTCAAAAATCCAAACAATGAAATTAACAATTTTTTGGTTCTCGAATATCCAATTCATCAATTAATTTCTTATAACGCACTCCATTTTTCTTTGACAAATAGACCAGCATACGTCGACGTTTTCCCAGAATTTTTTGTAGACCTCTTTTTGATAAAAAATCTTTTTTGTGCAATTCCAAATGTGAAGTAAGTCTTCGTATCTTATTTGTGAAACTTAATACTTGAAATTCAACAGAACCTCTGTTTTCTTCTTTTTCTTCTTGTGAAATAAGTGAAATGAATGAATTTTTTACCATAAAAAACTTTTTTTTTCTTTCTTTTCCACGGATTTTTCCGATTAGGAAAAAGAAAATAATATATATTATTTTTATTATTATTATTATAATGTTATTTCCTTTTTTTTTAATCTAGTACACACAAAAATAAAAATTTATTCATTTCCAAATAGTTTTTTTATTTGATTCTATCCAAATCCAATTGAAAATTGGATTTGGATAGAAAAGGATAATACATTTACACATTTACCGAAGAGAATCTTTTTTTGCACCTAAAAAGATTCTGTGAATTTCTTTCTAGATTGAATTGATACACAAGTAAATACATATTATGTTATGTTTATGTACCAAAGTAGCAAAGTATAACATATATCCTTCACTTTTCATCTACGGAAAATGGCATGTGAATATTGACATGTGACATAAAGTATATCAAATATACTATTAGATAATTAGATAATTCTAAATCGTGTATACATGTGTATCCTTGACATACTGAAATTACTACCATTATTGGTATCAAACCAATAGCGATTCATACAAGCTAAATCTTCTAATCGGTAATTGGGCCAAAGAAACAACTTATATTTTATATTTGAATCTATATTAAGATTAATACCTTTGTCTTCATTCATAAATTGTGTGGAGTTTCTTATATTGTTTTCATTGTAAAATATTTGATTTCTATTCACAACATCCCAATTAGGAGAGTTGAAACAAATTAGAATTCTCAATTCTCTACGACGTCTAGGAGATAGAATATTTTCAGGAACAAGGAGATCATAATAATCTGGATTCCCATTCACAAGCATATTTCCATGTTGTTCAGTAGATTTATTAAAATTCTTCTTATTGACATATTTTTTTTTTTTGTATTTTATATTTATTTGGTGATTACTTTTTTTGCCATCGATCAATGAAATACTTATGGTTTGATACATAATTAATTTTCTACCCGTTATAAAAGCTAGACGAGTTGATTCGATAATCAATATTCCTTTTTTTAAAAAGTTTGTAAGAGTTAGATTGTCCTTATTAAGGATTGCATCTAGATCCATCTCTTTTCTTCGAATTAAGGCTAGAGCTATAGAACTTGGATCCATCAATCTAAGTAAGAAACAATATGCCTTGATATTTCTTGTCATTTTATGATTAACGAAGTTGTTCCATCTTAATTGAACAATTAAATATTTATTTAGGAATAAATCTAGTTCTGATTCCTTGCTTTTCTTGCATCGTTTTTTCTTTTTACTTTCGGATCTCGCATAATCCTTTTGAAGAGGCTTTTTTTTGTTTTGTTTGCTTGGATCTGACACAAGATTTGTCTTTTCTTCGTTTTTTTCTTGGTTTTTTAATTTTATTAAAATAGAATCTTTGACACTTTTATTTTGACTCATTTTTTTTTTTTCATCTAAATTCTGATTGGAAAGAAGTAATTTGATTGGGATGATCCACGGTTTAATCTTATATGCCTTATATGTATCAAAAGGAAATCTGAATTCCGGGAAGAACCAAAGTTTCAGATTTGATTTTTTTTTTTTACAAAAAACTCTTTCCCTTTTTCGATTCATTCCCATCCAATCAAAAAAGTTTTTTTGATTGGAGTTGTTTTTTTTGTATAGATTTGTTTCTTTTTCTTGATGTTTTGAAAGAAAAAAAATATCTTTTTTTTTCAATTTTTTTATATTAATATTTATTTTTTTAGTCTTAGCATTTTTTTCAAGTTTGGTACCGATACGTACATTTGTAAAGTCGATAATATCGATATCGTTTACATCAATAGTGTTTTTCGGGTAAAAATGTAGAATTCTACAATCAAAATATTTCCTATTCAGATTTTTATGCTTATTAAAAACATAATTTTTTTCTATGGAATTATCAATTCCATAAAACAATTCGGGTTTCTGTATGTTGAAATTATATGGAATTTTTTGGTTTCTTTTTAGTTGTAATTTTGGTTTATAAATAGAGGAATCTTTACTATCCCCATAATATATATATTTATGTGATAAAAGATCATATACATATTGCTTTTTTAATTTTTCTTTTTGATTCGGCCATAAATACACTGTATAGAGATTTTCTTTTTTGTAATGAATTGATCGGTCTTTTTCTTTTTTATATGAAGAAAATTTCATTGATTCTTTATTGTGAATCGTACAATTTTGATTGATTTTTTTTCGCCATTTTTTCGCTACTAATACTAATCGAGACCATTTGCTCTGAGATAAATTGTATGCATAATTACCCTTTAACCAGTTTTTCCATTCATTCATTCCAGGCTTCTTTATTTTCTTATACTTATACCTTGATTTGGAGTTAAATATTCCTCGGGTTATAGAATAATACTTTATCTTGTCCTTAATAAAAGGATGGGTACCGCGATATTGAAGTACAGATCTAAAGTGATGGTTGTTAAGTAATTGGGTTTGTGATATTTTGTAAAATACATATGCTTGGGACAAGGAAGATAAATCGTAATAAGTATTTGAATTATTACTAGGATTTGAAAAGTCCTTTTCTTTTTCTATAGTCGAAATAAAGTTCATTGTATGTTGATCTGTTTCATCAATTCCTTCTTGATTTCTTTCATCGTTGTAAATGGATTCATTGATCATTTTTTTTGTTGAAAGTTGTGCATTGACCTTCGAAATGCTAACCATACATAGCAGGATATCCATGTATATTTTTTCAATGAAAGATTTCATAAAATAATGTGATTTGCATATTAATCGAGTATTTATTCTTTTGAATATCCGCCAAATATCTTTCTTTAATTCTGGTCTTTTATCATCATAGGCTGGAACTTTTTTTTTCTTTTCTTTTGCGATTTCTTCTATTTGATTCCTGATTATGATTGTCTTATCAGCAAGATCTTTCATTTCATTTTCTATGAATAAAAAATTTGTCCAATTCATAGATTGAATTTGCATGGTCGATTCAGGAATAATCTTATTATTATCTTTTGAATCTTTTGCATTTTCATTTGGTTCATATACTTTCACCTTCTTGAATTCAAATAAATAAATTGGGTTTACTTTTTCAAGTTTATTCATTATTCGTTTTAGAACTGGAAAAATTTTGATAACCCATGGTTTTGAAACTTTTACTTTTAGAGGTAGAAAATAATTCTTTTTCACTTTTCGAATATTTTTTTTTAGTTCTTTATATATGGGTTCAAAAAAAGAAGGTAGGGTTCGGGCAGGACCAAAAGGAAGTTCTGTTTCCGTTCCCCAAACTGTTAAAAAACTAGAATTTTCTTGTTTTACTTTTTTTTTCATTGGATCTCCATGATGAGATCGTAGTTTAGATCTTCGCCAAGGTTTTAAACGGAAAGGAAATAGAATTTTTACCTGAAGACCATCTGTTAACCAATCTTGAGGAAATT